TGGAACGGTTGTCTCAAACTGCTTCATAGCATTATCGATTAGAAATGCATTTTCTAGCATTCGACTCCGCACCACCAAAGTATTTAGTCGCCCCCTGGAAAGATAGCCCAGAAAGTCGATATAATCTTTGTATAAGTGGTTTATATGAATCCTTCCGGGTTGAGACCACACGTGAAAATGCCATTGCCATAAATTGACAAGGTAATATTTCCATTTATTCATCAGAAGAGGCATATCTTTTGAAGCCAGAACGGATTTTCCTTGATATCTAACATAATGCATGATAGTATGCTTGAACAACCATAAGTTGTCCTGAAAATCATTAACAAAGACTTGGACAAGATCTTCTACTTTTCCATAAAAAGAAATTCGCTCAAAAAGGAGTCCTGAAGATGTTGATCGTAAATGAGAAGATTGGTTACGAAGAAAAAAGAAGATTGATTCATATTCATATACATGAGAATTATATAGGAACAAGAAAAATCTTGGATTACTTGTTGAAAAAATGGAATTTGATTTATTTTGAGTAATAAGACTATTCCAATTAAAATACTCATGAAGAAAGAATCGCAATAAATGTAAAGAAGAGGCATCTTTTACCCAATAGCGAAAGGTTCGAACCAAGATTTCCGGGCGAATGGGGTAGGGTATTGGTACATCTAAGACATAGCGTAAATGTGAGAAATTGTTCTCGAAAAAAGGAAATATTGAATGAATTGATTGGAAATTATGAGATTTCGCCATTTCTTTTTCTTTCCCTTCTAAGAAAGCTACTAATCGTAGGGAAAATGGAATTTCCACAATGACTGAAAATACCTCCGATATCATTTGCGAATAAAATTGATTGTTGTGTCCAATAAATTGATTTGGATTAGAATCCTTAGCATAAATACTCAAATGAATCCGTTGATACGTCCGACTAATTAAACGTTTCACACTGAGTGAACTAGATTTATTGTAATAACCCCCATTTTCCAACGGAATCGTCGATCTATTTAAACCGTGATCATGAGCAAGTGCATAAATATACTCTCGAAAAAGAAGTGGGTATAGGAAGTTGTGTTGCTGAGATCTATCTAGTTCTAAATGGATTTGATATTCTTTCATTTGAAATTAGATTGCAACAAAAGGAAGGTAAGGTATTTATTGGATTATCAAATGATACATTGGGTTATCAAATGATACATAGTGCGATACAGTCAAAACAAAGTATTGTAGTAAAAAAAAAAAATGGATACCTTGGAAACGTGTAAACTCATTACCGGATTCTCGATTTTCTCATTTTTGAATTGGTTTATGTTTGTTATAGTATAAATAGGTGGTTAGAAATCCTTTATTTTTGCAATCCAACCGCTCTTTTGATTTTGGAAAACAAAATATCTTTATCAATATACTGCTTCTTCTACACATTAATCTCCAACCCATAATAGGGACAAACTCATAGTTAGGACTCATTAAAAAAATCGCTAATCGACTCACGGAAAACCCCTTCCCCGCATTAGGAACTAATATCTTTTTAACGTTTAATTAGATCGGGGAATTATTCAAATTCAATTCAGAAGAGAAGCTCGTTCCTTTTTATTTCCCGAGAATTGGAACCATAAGGCTCTATCCATTTATTCACTCGACCCAACTTTGAATTCAATTTTTTGTTCTGTGCCAACAATTCAAACCCTATTTTGAAGCCATTGAATCAGAATAAAGTATTCTCAAAATTTTCCATTGATACGACATGCTGGTTTTTCCATTCATTCCTTTCAGGATCAGTCGTGGTCTTACAAACTCTCCCGATGACGAATCCTTTGTTTCATATAAATGTGTAAAAGATGCTAGCCGCACTTAAAAGCCGAGTACTCTACCGTTGAGTTAGCAACCCGAATAATTCAAATGGGTGGATACAATCGGAAAAAAAAAGAAATAAAAGAAAAGAAATGAAATTGCACAACGGAATCAAAATATTAAATTAGCAAGAAATCGACTAACAAAATTTAGAATCAATTGGGAACATAAAAAAAAAGACTTCTTGTATAACAGCGAATCCAGCGAACCCATTACTTTAATTTTGAATGAAGTAAAGAAAAAAAAACAAAACCTCTATTACGGAGCTAAATAGGTACGGAGATAAATGGATCCGTTTATCCTTATCCACGATCGAATTATAGTTGTTCGATAGGCTGTTGTCAATATGACGGTGAATGTTGAATATTAATGTTAAGAAAAGAATCTAAAAAAATAAAATGGCGAAAACAAAAAGAATGAATTTATTAATTTAATTAAAATAAAAAAAAAAATTATAACATGAAATAAATAAATAATATAGAAAAGAAATAATTTAGAAATGCTTTTGAAAAATGAAAAAAAAAATCGAAAAGAAAAAGAAAGAACTTGCGTTAGATTTGCACTACATATTTACTAGACATAAATACAAATGGATACATAGCTATAGCTGAAAGAATAAAAAAAAAAAGAACTCTTGGGTTGACATTGATTCAATCAATCAATATAAGTAAAATAAACAAGTGGAATCCCTTGTTTTGTGATTTGTTAATAGATTTACAACGACAAACTATAAAACGCCCGGTTTCAATTGCGAGTAATGTAAATTTTTGATTTCTCGACCCAATTAGTTCGTTGTATTCATTTGATCTTTTTTATATGCATCTTATATCAATAAAATTATAGCAATAAAATTGATTTTTGTTCTTCTGCTTATTTTTTTTGTCCTTAGACTTCCAGAACATGATACTTTATGGGAGCAATATTAAATAGGAATAAAAAATAGGTATGAATAGAACAAAAAAGGGGGGGAGTAGTAAAGAAAAAGTTATACAAAACAATATAGGAGTCATCCACACCCTCTTTTTTTATTCTATATCCTCGATGCAATTTGGTTTAATTAAGATGAAGTTCCTTAAAAATCCCAGCCTTCTTTGAAATATCATGAACCGTTCCTGTAGGTTGAGCGCCCTTGTCAAGGAAATCTAAAATAGCAGGAATATTTAAATGGGTTTGATTATTTATCGGATCATAAAAACCCACTTTCCGAAGATCTCTTCCCTCTCTTCGGGATCGAGCATCGATTGCAACGATTCGATAAACAGCTCATTGGGATAGATGTAGATGAACAATACCCCCCCCTAGAAACGTATAAGAAGTTTTCTCCTCGTACGGCTCGAGAAAAAAATGATTAGAAATTGTGTGATTTAAGTCCTTCTTTTTCGAAAAAAAAAAGCATTCGTACTCTCATAACTCAAGTTGGATAACTTTTAAATAGCCCAAAAGAAAATCTTTAGGTATTTCTTTTTTTGAGTGGTCTCTAACCCCTTTTTTGTTTGTCTCGTTTCGAATCGATTTTTTGATTCTTAATTCCCATTCTGATCTAATTGTTGAGACAATTGAAAACGGTATTTCCTTGTTCCAGGATCCTTTTTATCTTTGCCTTGAATCATTGGGTTTAGACATTACTTCGGTGATCTTTCGTTTTCAAAAATGGCGGCAACACACCCCTTTTTGCAATTTTTTTCTATCAAAGAATCATACGAACAATTGATTCCTGCATGATACACTTTTCATCGAAAGAGTTTTACCAATTCCAACAAATTGTCGTTTTGGATTTAAAAATTGCTCGAATCGGATTCTTTCAATTTCTATATCGAAAATATACTTACGAAGTTTGTTACAACTTATTGATTGGTATTAACCCTAGATCCTTGCCCCTGCGAAATGAACAAATACTTTCTACTCAAGCTCCATCATGTCCTATTTACACTACACCCCAACAAAAAACGAGAATTCTAGTAGAACAGAACAAAGCATGTCGAGCCAAGAGCCCATTCATTTCTAGATAATCTACAATCTAAAATGGCGGATGAAAAAAAAAATCCACAGCGGATCGTGTCCTTCAAGTCGCACGTTGCTTTCTACCACATCGTTTCAAACGAAGTTTTACCATAACATTTTTCTAGTTTTGAACCGGTATGTAATTGATTCGATTATGGAATCATGAATAGTCATTGCTTCGGTCAATACCCAGTCCTTTTTCCTTCGATATTAAAGGAATAGTTAGTTAATTTATGAGGAAGAAGCCTCAGTAAGAATTTAATTTCACCCTCTATTTTCATTTTATTGCATGAATGGAATATTTCTTTTTTGTTTTATTTATAAATAAATAAATAAAACAAAAAAGAACACGAATAAAAATAAAAAGAAAATAAAGTAAAAAGTAAATAAGAGGATGAAGATATATGAATGGACCCCGTCTCAATTATTAATTATGATTAAATACATTTCCAATTATTAATTAGAGCCAAACATCAAATACCTCCAGCTCAAAGAAAATTCATCCATATGAAACTCGATTGATTATGAGATCTTACATCGCTCACTAACTCGTATGGACCCCACTCCAAATTCATTCTTGGGGGATGATTAATCATAAATAAAAACAGGATCCTATTTGATACGGGATGCTAGACTCTTTTGTATAGATAAAAAGCCAAAAGGGTCCAGATTACGTCATTCTTGACTATAATTGTTCTTTTACCCTAAACCGGTCTTAGAAACTTAATTCCATTGATTGAATTCAAACAGTACCACGAATACCCTCTTGTTTAGATTTCAAGAAATGAAATAAAAAATTGATAGAGGTTTTCGCATTTCGATTTAGAATGTATCCTTGCAAATTCACGGAGGTAGGGTATGTAAGGATTTTTTAAGCCACTCACTTACATATCAAAGTGAAAGGGAGGGGGAGGGCCCATCCGACTTTTTTTTGAATTCAAACTCTTGTGATCTATGTTGCCATCTTACTTGGATCACAAATGGATTCCGTTTTATTTTCGTATTATTTGAACTCGATTCAATTTATGAAAAAACATCTTATTCAGAGAAGAGTTTTGAAACTTCGAAACAAGAAGTCCATTTTCTCAAAAATCAAAAAATAGACTCTTAAAAAAATTATACTCTGAAAGAGAGGTTGCTAAAAAAAGTAATTTTGAGTCTGATATTTGGATATATATAAGAGGTCGCTCTGGGACGGAAGGATTCGAACCTCCGAATAGCGGGACCAAAACCCGTTGCCTTACCGCTTGGCCACGCCCCATTTGAATTTCTTTTCTATTCGATACTAATAAACACTAATATTGGTTGTTCGTCAATTCCCGGCCAAATCTCTATGGAATAAATTAGATTCTTTTTTTTAAGATTTTGACACAAGTAGATGCAGAATTAAACTCCATTTATTGATCATTACATAGAATTCAATTAAGATATTGTATGAAAGTATCATTTCTTCTATTCTATTGTGAGAATTGAAGGATTTTTGTTTTGATTGGTTCGGTTCAAAGAAGTATTTTTTTTGTCTACCTTACTTTCTTTTCGTCATTTTTAGCTTATATCAATAACATATTTTTAACTCAATCAAAATACAATTATCTCCAAGAACAAAATGTTTGTTATGCTTAATACCTTTAGTTTGATCTATATCTTTCTTAATTCTGCCCTTTATTCGAGTAGTTTTTTATTCGGCAAATTACCCGAGGCGTACGCTTTTTTGAATCCAATTGTAGATGTTATGCCAGTAATACCTCTTCTCTTTTTTCTCTTAGCCTTTGTTTGGCAAGCTGCTGTAAGTTTTCGATAAGATCGTTAATAGTGTCGCAAGCTGCTGTAAGTTTTCGATAAGATCGTTAATAGTGTCCGAGAAAAAAAAAATTCTAACAATTGATAAGACCAGATGAGTCTTCCAATTTGAATGAACCCTCAAGTAAAACAGTAAAATTCTTGGGCAGACACGATAAATTTTGATTTCCCCATTTCATGATTCTGACCCTTTTTTTTTTTTTTCACTGAAAGACCCTATTTGAGTCCGCCACAATATCGAAGTCGAGTTGTGTTAATTTCGAAAAATAAAAACTCTTTTGTATTTCTATCAATTTGAAAAACCGTTTCATTTCTTGGTGTCAAAACAGGATATGTAGTATAAAAATAGAGAATCTATTCTCTTTTTCCCCCCAAAAAAAAATTTGGAGATTGTGTAATGCTTACTCTCAAACTCTTTGTTTACACCGTAGTTATATTCTTTGTTTCTCTCTTCATCTTCGGGTTCCTATCTAATGATCCAGGGCGTAATCCTGGACGTGAAGACTAAAAAATAAGAAATTTTTCTTTACTTTATTCTTAGAAAGGGTTCGCTAAATTCGAATTTGAAAGATACCCAGTCAGCGACGGAAACGGAAAGAGAGGGATTCGAACACCTAAAAAATAAGAAATTTTTCTTTACTTTATTCTTAGAAAGGGTTCGCTAAATTCGAATTTGAAAGATACCCAGTCAGCGACGGAAACGGAAAGAGAGGGATTCGAACCCTCGGTACGAATAGCTCGTACAACAGATTAGCAATCCGACGCTTTAATCCACTCAGCCATCTCTCCTAATTGAAAAAAAAAAAAATAATAATTACTATGTTACATTACACAAAAGATAATGCTTGAAAAAATGAAAAAAAGGCCCTTCTTTACTTTAACTTTATTATTTTATTATATAGCTTATATATTTTTTTATTGTATTTTGTATTGTATTATACAGATGGATACAACTTTTATCAGCAATTCCATTTTTTATTTCTATAAAATGAAAAATGAAAATAAAGAATGGCCTCGAAAGAGATATCTCGAATCAAAATAGAAAAAAATAAAGAATATCTCTTTACAAAATTACAAAAGGCCGTTTTTTTTTTTATTTTCACGGCCCGGTCTGGTCAGTACCCAGCCGGGCCTTTTTTTGTTCCAATGAACCATACCGCCAAATCATAGAAAATTGATTTTGATGGAATCAAAGTGTGATTTCTTATTCTTTATTATTCTTTTGTTTCTTCTTCTTTTTTTTATTAAATTTACTTTTACTGGATACTCGAAAAAAGGGAAAAACAGAACGATGTATTTTTTTTTGCACAATGCATTTTATGTTATGGCTAAATTTGTTTTGTCGAGCCGTATCTGTCAAAACTCCTTCAAGAACAAAATTTGTTATTTTATTTAGTTATTCGATTTCGTTTTTTACTTTTAAACAAAATAAGTCCTCTTTTCCTAATTTCATTAGGACTCCTAACAAACACGTCAATACTCTAAGCTCTAATTTGCATTTCATGATTTTTTTTTATTTCTGTCCTATATCGATTACGTCCGATTCCCTTGTTCGACAAAAGTCCCATTTCTATACAATAATCGTATTGTAGCGGGTATAGTTTAGTGGTAAAAGTGCGACTCGTTCTATTAATCCTCTTAATAGTTAAGGGGTTCTTCAGTTTCATTCATATTCTGATCAAAAACTTTATTTCTTAAAAGGATTTCATTTGAATCCTTTACCTCTAAATGAAAGATTCGAGGAAGAATATCCATTCTCGTGATTTGTATCCAAGGGTCAATTAGAAATTTCAAATTTGGATTATGAAATTACGAAACATAACTTTTGTGAATTTGGAATAGGATCAATCTTTCCAATTG